TATCTCTTGCGAGAAAACGATCCCACAAACAAAGGAATTGTACAGTGCAAAATAGCATAATAATAATATTTTGCATTTTGCGTCCTCGGGTGCGGATATAGTCGAGTGGTACAACCTCTCCTTGCCAGGGAGAAGGCGTGGGTTCGATTCCCACTATCCGCCCAATGGAAAGCTTGTGAAACGGAAATTCACAAGCTTGTCCAAGGAAAAACCAACGTCGGTTGATTGATTTTCCAGATGAAGACAACAAGATATATTATCACGTATTTGAGGACAAATACCTTGCTTTTTTGTTGCCCATAGTCTTTCTTAATACTGCGAAGTAAATAGCAGTATGTGACTATTTCCGGTAGTCGAACCACCAACGCTGTTCCTTGCAGGCGGAAAGCCTTCATAATCGGGGCGATGCCTTCTAAGGGCAAAGACCCGGAATGGATTGAAAGGACTCCCTTCAAAGAATCGGTCAAATCCTTCCAGAAAATCCAACCAAAGAGTTCCAGTACCCCAAAAGAAAATATGGGGACCGACTGTTGGGAGGAATGACCTAGGAGTTTTTTTGGGAAGAGCAAAAAACTCCAATTCTTCGTGAGAAAAGAAAGCAAGCGAAGATCAGGAGATAATTCACGACGAATTATCCTAATTCCGCCTAGGATAAAAGATTTGGTATTGTCCCAATGAAAATACCAAAAAAGGACATACCCTGACGAAAGGAACCCATAACATAATATAAGACAGTCGATGAGTGTCGTACATAAGGTTACTACTATAAAAATAGTAGTAGCGATATGAACAAGAAGAGCAAGTATTGACCAGAAATTTTTATGGATCCTTTTTGATAGAATCCTACAAAATTTCTGGTATTTGTTAAATAAGAGCAAGACTTTTGCTCTTATTCGGCCTAGTAATGAAGTACTATTGTAATTTTTTCTACTGTTCATTTTTTTTTTTTTTTGAAAAAATGCAATTCATTTAAAACTGAACTCTATATTATATTCAACTGAAAAAGAAGACACGTACGTTATGAATTATACAAAAATGAGTAAAAGTGTCAAGTCGATCTGTTAACTATTTCTTATAAACTCAATCTAGAAGAAATTACTAGAACTGAAAAAGAAGATACGTACGTTATGAATTATACAAAAACGAGTAAAAATGTCAAGAAAAAAAAGACCATCCGTTTTCAAAAAGAGGAAAATCGAGAAAAAAAGGACAGGTCAATGGAATAAAAAAATCCACTTGTGTTTTTACAATATTGACAATTTGAAAAACTGCTCATACTATGAGCATAGTTATGATGGCAGCCGGGTATGCCCCCATCGTCTAGTGGTTCAGGACATCTCTCTTTCAAGGAGGCAGCGGGGATTCGACTTCCCCTGGGGGTGGGGTACTAGGAAAGGAAGTTTAGTGTGGATTATCCACAAGCCTAGAATTTTTTCTTCCTGGGTCGATGCCCGAGCGGTTAATGGGGACGGACTGTAAATTCGTTGGCAATATGTCTACGCTGGTTCAAATCCAGCTCGACCCAAAAATTCGTTGATCCATCATGAAATGGCACAACCTATTTGTTTTCCTGAAATGCGGGTTTCTTCTTCGGTTTCCTTATTTTCTTTCTTTTTCTTTTTTTGTTCCCGCAAAGAAAAGAAATGAGAGTGAAAGGGTGAAACAAAGTCACTAGAAAAAAAGTCTTTTTCCAGTGAAAGTCAGGCGATTTGGCAATAACGAAAGGAGTACTAGGCGTCCATGCCACTCTCACTTAATGTCTTGGGATTGTAGTTCAATTTGGTCAGAGCACCGCCCTGTCAAGGCGGAAGTTGCGGGTTCGAGACCCGTCAGTCCCGACGGATTCAAATTCAATAAAAACTACATGAATTTTTCTTTCTATTTTCTGCTAGGGGTCAAAATTGCAAAATTTCAGTCCCGGAGGGATCCTTCTTTTTTATGTTTCGCTTCGCAAATTGCTTTTCTCATTTCATTTATTATCAAATAAATACGGAAATTTCCAGTACTTCGCCCAGTACCGATTAAGAGAAAATAGACATATGCAGATTCCTACAATTATTCGTAGCGTCCTATTTAGAATTCCAAGAAATACTATACTCGACTCGTTCTGGTTTTTTCAACTGCTCCCAACCCGCACAATAGACAATAGAATAGAAGAATAGAGTACCATATGTTTATCGGGAACACATACAAAAATGCAATTCCGTTCTTGTACAAAAAAAAAAGAAATTGAACATAGTCAATGATACTCTTTTTCTATTTTGAAGTATCCTCTTTTCCAGCTGCTCTTTGGTCTAACTTCAATTACTAATACTAACTTGAATGTGAAACAACCTATCCCATTCAAATTTCACACTGAATTTTTGGTATATGCATTTCATTACTAATTTAGGTAAAGAAAGAGGAAGAGCAAACAAGGAACCCGCCCCCCTCTCTTAGAACTTCGATATAGAGGAAATGAGTAAGGGTATTGTCGAATAAAGAACAAACTCTAAAAGAATGAATTGGATAGATTCTTATATCTTTTTTTTTTTACCGGGCCTCGCCTTTATAGTATAGCACTTCTTTGTTTTTTTCCAAGATAAAGGAAATCCTTAAAAAAGGAATTTAGAACTTAACTCCATCGGAAAGCCGGTCAGATGCTCTTTTTTTAGATTTTATCAGATCATTTCCGATAATTAGAATTGTTAATTGTTGTACAAGGAAGGCGACGTGTTTGGGTTATAGAGAAGAAAGGCAAAAAAAGGAATTCTTGATTGGATCAGAAATCGAATTTTAGATGCAGTATGGATAAAAGATCTTCCTATGTTATACTATTCAATTCTTGACGATGAGTTGATTTCATAGGTCAGATATTGTTATTCATGATTATTGATCCGATTTTATATTATCAGAGATGTAATGTAATTCATCCCATTGAATTTACAGGTGAAAGGTTTTTCATCTCTATGGGATTAAATCCCAAGTTATTTTGAAGGAAAAAAAGGATGAGATTATGGAAGTCAATATTCTCGCATTTATTGCTACTGCATTGTTCATTCTAGTTCCTACCGCCTTTTTACTTATAATTTATGTAAAAACAGTTGGTCAAAGCGATTCATTTGAATAAAACTCGGCTTCTTCTATCTTAATAGAAATAGAAAGAAAAAAGATTCCAATTTCGTGTCTTAAATGAAAGGAGCGAACTAGAATCAACATTACAATATACTATTAGTATGGTAGAAAGAAATAGATGAATATTTCTTTCTACCATCTAGAGATTTGAATTGTAATGTAAAAAGGTTTACTCTATAAGGATCTAACCGGCTTAATATAGATAAACTCACCATAGGGATCCTCATTACATATATAAATATGTGTGTGGATACCACCATACCACCCCGATTCTATTTCAAAGTGAAAAGGAGGAACTACTCGGTCTCATTGTCCATTCGTCTGTACCCCGCTTATTTTCAAGTCGAAATACAAGCATGGGGTGAAATCTTTTTTTTGATTTCAAAGGATTCATATATCTTCTTTTTTTAAGATATATTATTCCTAGAATACATTACTTCACGATTAGAATTTCGAAAGAACTTTCTTTTTTTTTTGTCAATATTATACCTAAATTCCACTTCTTCCCCATACTACCAGTGAAAGGGAAAATGTAAAGACTACCATTAAAGCAGCCCACGCGAGACTTACGATATCCATGTGAATTCTGTCCTCTATCTCTTTGAAGGAATTTTCTTCATTATTGTTCACTAATAATAGTGAAATTAGTGGCGAAGAGTCAAAAAGGGATTCGCGTCTTTTCTTGATCAGGCGACACCCAGATTTGAACTGGGGAACAAGGATTTGCAGTCCCCCGCCTTACCGCTCGGCCATGTCGCCAAAAGGATACCAAATAGATGAAAATATTCGCCTTTTGTTTCCGTTTAGGGAGAGGGCTTCCTAAACATCTGTTTTGAATATTAGACTTGGATATTGAATCTGAATGCCTTTCCTAAAAGAAAAGAAACCCCTCCCTTTCTTTTCTTTACTATTGAAAGTGATATTTTGTATTTTCGGTCGCAAAAACCAAACAAAAGGAACCCTTAACTATTGGCCGTAAACTACAGGAGGAGTCTTAGATTTGAATTTCAAACCGTCTTTCCCTGCGGATACTACTGATATAAGCCAACCAAAATGGATACATAACTAGCTTTTCTTTTTTTGTTTCAATATTTGAAATTATAACAGCAATGATGAGTATTTGTAAACCCCAAAACAGAAGATGTTACACAAATTTTGAAACTTTTATTTGAACAACGGAATCCGCGAATAGGTACTAAAAAACTCCACTCTATCTTGCTTGTTTCTGATTCTTATGTCTTTATTATGGCCCCGAACAGATTCAATCGCGAATTTCTTTATTATTTGTCTGGTATCCAATGGTATTTGGCTATGGAATATCAGAATAATGGTAGAAATTCCATCATTTTTTTGTTTTTTTCTATTTTATAAAAAACTCCGTCCAAGTGTCTTTTATCAATTCCTTTCCATTCGGATCTGTTTCAATTCTCTTCATTTCTCCGTCCATACGTATTTCGTATCTTAGATGTGATGTACGGGGGTTGGGTAAAATTTCATGTGATTTAGTCTAGTAAACAGAATCTAAATTCGATTATTGCTAGATCGCTCCATATGATTGGATGAAGACTGAGCGAATACTGGGATTTTTTCGATAAAAGGGGAATTCAAAATGCTTGGCGATAGAACTGAAGGAATGGCTACAATCCCTGGGCTTAATCAGATACAAATTGAAGGATTTTGTAGGTTCCTTGATCAGGGCTTAAGAGAAGAACTTTCTCAGTTTCCAAAGACGGCAGATTTTCTACAGGATTCTATTTTTAAATACGAAGACCTAGACTTTCGATTGTTTTCGGAAACATATCACTTGTTAGAACCGTTGATAAGTGAACGAGATGCTATATATGAAGCACGCACCTATTCTTCTGAATTATATGTATCCGCGGGATTCCATTGTCAAAACCAAATGCCTATGCGAGGACAGACCGTTTGTATTGGAAACCTTCCTTTAATGAATTCCCTGGGAACTTTTATAGTCAATGGAATATACAGAGTGGTGATCAATCAAATATTGCAAAGTCCGGGTATCTATTTCCAATCAGAATTGGACTATTGCGGATTTTCGGTCTATATCGCCACGATAATATCAGATTGGGGAGGAAGATTAAAATTAGAGATTGATAGAAAAGCATGTATATGGGCTCGCGTGAGTAGGCAACAGAAAATATCTATTCTAGTTCTATCATCGGCTATGGGTTCGAATCTAAAAGAAATTCTAGAGAATGTTTGCTACCCTGAAATTTTTCTGTCTTTTCTGAACAAGAACAATAAGGCGAACGAAAATTTTGGGTCCAAAGAAAATGCGATTTTGGAATTTTATCAACAATTTGTTGCTGTAGGTGAAAATGCAGTCTTTTTGGATTCCTTTTCTGATTACTTATACTTATGTAAGGAATTACAAAATCAATTCTTTCAGCAAAGGTGTGAATTAGGAAGGGTTGGTCGACAAAATATTAACCGAAGATTGAATCTTGATATATCCCAGAACAGCACGTTTTTGTTACCCGGAGATATATTGGCAGCCACAGATCATTTGATTGGAATGAAATTTGGAATGGGTACACTTGACGATATGAAGGATTTGAAAAATCAACGGATTCGTTCTGTAGCGGATCTCTTACAAGAACAATTCAGATTGGCTCTAATTCGTTTAGAAAAAGCGGTTACCGAGACAATAGAAATAGCAATTGAACACAATGAAATACCGACCCTTGATCTTTATAATTTGGTAACTTCAACTCCATTAACAACCACTTTTGAATCTTTTTTTGGATTACACCCATTATCTCACGTTTTGGATGGAACCAATCCATTGACACAAATATTTCAGGGGAGAAAATGGAGTTATTTGGGTCCTGGGGGAGTGACAGTAAGAACTGCAAGTTTTCAAAGAAGAGATATTCATCCGAGTCACTATGGACGCATTTGCCCAATTGACACATCTGAAGGAATCAATGTTGGCCTTATGGGATCTTTAGCAATTCATGCGAGAATCGGTCATGGTGGGTCTCTAGAAAGTCCATTTTACGAAATCTCCGAGAAATCAAAAAGGGTCCGGATGCTTTATTTATCATCAAGGAAAGAGGAATACTATATGATCGGTACAGGGAATTCTTTGGCACTGAATCAAGGTGTTCAGGAAGAACAGACTCTTCCGGCTCGATACCGTCAAGAATTCCTGACTATTGCATGGGACCAGGTTCATTTTCGAAGTGTTTTTCCTTTTCAATACTTTTCTATTGGAGCTTCTCTCATTCCTTTTCTCGAGCATAATGACGCGAATCGGGCTTTAATGAGTTCAAATATGCAACGACAAGCAGTTCCGCTCTCTCGGTCCGAGAAGTGCATTGTTGGAACTGGGTTGGAAGGCCAAGTGGCTCTAGACTCCGGGATTCCCCTTATAACTGAACACGCGGGAAAGATCATTTCTACCCATACTGACAAGATCCTTTTATCGGTGAATGGGGAGACTCTAAGCAGTCCATTAGTTTTGTCTGAACGTTCAAACAAAAATACTTGGATACATCAAAAACCCCAGGTTTCACGGGGTAAATGGACTAAAAAGGGACAAATTTTAGCGGACGGTGCCGCTACGGTTGGGGGAGAACTCGCTTTGGGGAAAAACGTATTAGTAGCTTATATGCCATGGGAAGGTTACAATTTTGAAGATGCGGTACTCATTAGTGAGCGTATGGTCTATGAAGATATTTATACTTCTTTTCACATACGGAAATGTGAAATTCAGATTCTTATGACAAGCAAAGGTCGCGAAACGATCACTAACAAAATACCGCATATAGACCCCCATTTCCTACGAAAATTAGACAAAAACGGAGTTGTAATCTTGGGATCTTGGGTAGAAGAGGGCGATATTTTAGTAGGTAAATTAACACCTGTGACGGACAACTTAGATCCGGAAAAAAGGTTATTAGAAGTCCTGTTTGACGCTCCGATAGCCACTACAAAGCAAACTTGTCTAAAACTGCCTATAGGTGGGAGGGGCCGAGTTATTGATGTGAGATGGATCCAGAAAGGGAAGGCGTCCAGGTCTCTTAAAGATAAAGAAAGGATTCGTGTATATATTTCACAGAAACGTAAAATCAAAGTAGGCGATAAAGTCGCCGGAAGACATGGCAATAAAGGGATCGTTTCCAAAATTTTGCCTATACAGGAGATGCCTTATTTGCAAGACGGAAGGCCTCTTGATATGGTCTTCAACCCATTAGGAGTACCTTCGCGAATGAATGTAGGACAGATCTTTGAATGCTCGCTCGGGTTGGCTGGGAGTCTTCTAGATAGACATTATCGAGTAGCACCTTTTGATGAGAGATTTGAAGAAGAGGCTTCGAGAAAACTTGTCTTTTCTGAATTATATGAAGCCAGTAAGCAAACGGGGAATCCGTGGGTATTTGAACCCGAGTATCCGGGAAAAAGCATCCTATTTGATGGAAGAACGGGAGATCCCTTTGAACAACCTGTTATAGTGGGACAGTCTTATATCTTGAAATTGATTCATCAAGTTGATGATAAAATACATGGGCGTTCCACCGGTCCTTATTCACTTGTTACACAACAACCCGTTAGGGGAAGGGCTCGGCGGGGGGGCCAGCGAGTAGGGGAAATGGAGGTTTGGGCTCTAGAGGGATTGGGGGTTGCTCATATTTTACAAGAGATGCTTACTTATAAGTCTGATCATCTTAGAACTCGCAAACAAATAACTGGTACTCTACTGCTTGGAGGAGTGCTACCGAAACCTGAACCTCAGGATACTCCAGAATCCTTTCGGTTGCTTGTTCGAGAACTACGGGCTTTGGCTCTAGAACTGAATCATTTCCTTGTAATATCTAAGAAGAACTTCCAGATGAATAGGACGGAAGCTTAATCGGACTGAATCGGAATTTCATTTCTATGATCGATCATCAGTATAAACACCAACAACTTCGAATTGGGTTAGTTTCTCCTGAACAAATAAGGGCTTGGGCCAATAAAACCGTGCCCACTGGAGAGATAGTCGGAGAGGTGACAACCGAGATCACTTTTTCTTATGATGAGGAGTCTCAAACAACTAAGCCAGAAAAGGGTGGATTGTTTTGTGAAAGAATTTTTGGACCTATAAAAAGCGGAGTTTGTGCTTGTGGAAAGTCTCGTAAAATCGGAGATGAAAAAAAAAAGAGAACATTTTGCAACGAATGCGGAGTCGAGTTTGTTGATTCTCGCATACGAAGATATCAAATGGGCTACATCAAACTGGCATGCCCCATCGCCCATGTGTGGTATTTGAACTATCGTCCTTGTTATATCGCCACTCTTTTAGATAAACCTCTAAAAGAGTTAGAAAACTTAGTATACTGCGATGTGTGATTTGATCGAAATTCAGATGTTACAGATTTGGAATGAAAAACTGTCACCCTACGAATTAGGATGCACGGATCTGACATGTCTCTTGTGAGGAGGAACATGAAGCTCAGAACTATGGGTGTATTCAATAACCCCCCAAAAACAAAAAGGATTGATTGGTCTATGGTCGATACCCGATTTCAAAAATTTGAAATTTCGAGTTGTATTATACCTCGTGAAAAAGACTTCTTTCTTTTGTGCAAAGCCTTCGTTTTCTATCTTTTACAAAGAAATACAATTTTGTTCAAGTAAGCAAATCTTTTATGGTTCCTGAAGTCTATCCATCGCATATAGGCTTTGATTGAAAGGCAAGGCATTTTGCGATAACCGTCGAGGTGAAATCAGGACCTAAAAGATCAAGGGGAACGATATATAGACAAGTAAAGTCCTTATGAATTCTAAGGTATTCCTTTAGAGTAGAGGGATTCTTTATTCGAAGGGAAGTAGACTACTCAACAATTTCCAATTTCATTTATGTCACTCTTTTCAAAGGAAACAATTCCTAAAATCAAAACAAAAGAACAATGAAATGTTGCTTGTGAGAACTTGAGTATGGAGTAGTTTGGGGTTTTCTAGAATTTGAAAGCAAGAACTCCTATATCGTTATTTGGTGTAACTACTTGAGCCGGATGAGAGGAAACTTTCACGTCCGGTTTTGAGGGGGGGCTATAGGATCCTATCCCAATTTGGTTGTTGCTAGGCATATAGCTAAAAAACCCAATTTCTTACGATTACGAGGGTACTTCCACTATAAAACCCAATCCTGGAGCCATACCCTCGCCCATTTTTTGAGGAACAAAAACTTCCAAAAATGTCGAGGTCGTGAAATTTCTGCTGGAGCAGGCGCTATCCGAGAACTATTGGTCGATCTAGATTTGCGAGTTATTATAGATTCTTCGTTAGAAGAATGGAAAATATCCCGTTTGTTAGCAGAAAAGATAAAAGACGACATATTACAGGAGATACAGGAGAAAGGGCTCGCGAGTAAGAAATTGCTGGCGGAATATCAGAAAATTGAAAGAAGAAGGCGCTTTTTGGTTAGACGCATGGAAGTAGCTAAGCATTTGCTTCAAACAACTGTAAAACCTGAATGGATGATTTTATGTCTATTACCGGTTCTTCCCCCCGAGTTGAGACCGGTATTTAATCTATCTGAGTTTCACGTAATAAATTCGGATATTAATATACTCTATCAAAACATTCTTGTGCAGAACAAGCTTCTTTGTCTTTTATTAAGACAAAGTCAATTTACCCCAGGGAGCTTAGTAACGGGTCATGAGAAAAAAGTACAAGAAGCTGTGGATGCACTTCTTGATAATGGACTCCACGGAAAGCCACTAAGGGATCCTCATAAAGAGGTTTACAAGTCGTTTTCAGATGTAATTGCAGGCAAAGAGGGGAGATTTCGTGAGACTCTGCTTGGCAGGCGGGTTGATTATTCGGGGCGTTCTGTCATTGTTGTAGGCCCCTTACTTTCATTACATCAATGTGGATTGCCTCGTGAAATAGCAATAGAGCTTTTCCAGACATTTGTAATTCGCAGTCTAATTAGACAGCGCCTTGCTGAGGACGTACAAACTGCTAAGACGCAAATTCGGGAAAAAGAAGAATTTGTATGGAAAATACTTGAACAAGTTATGCGGGGGCATCCTGTATTGCTGAATAGGGCACCTACTTTGCATAGATTAGGTTTCCAGGCCTTCCAACCCATTTTAGTGAAAGAGCGCGCTATTTATTTACATCCACTCGTTTGTAAAGGATTCAATGCAGACTTTGATGGGGATCAAATGGCTGTTCATGTACCTTTATCGTTGGAGGCTCAAGCGGAGGCTCGTTTACTTATGTTTTCTACTATGAATCTCTTGTCTCCGGCTATTGGAGATCCCGTTTGCGTACCAACCCAAGATATGCTAATTGGGCTCTATATCTTAACCAGGGGGGATCGTCGAGGTATTTCTGCAGATAGGTATAATTGGTGGAATCGGAGAAACTGTCAAAACGAAAGAATTGACGATAAGCACTATGGGTATACCAAAGGAAAAGAACTCCTTTTTTGTAATTCCGATGATGCAATTGGAGCTTATCGACAGAAAAGAATCCTTTTAGATAGCCCTTTTTGGCTTCGGTGGCGACCAGATCAACGCCTTCTTCTTTCAGGAGGACTTCCTGTCGAAGTTCATTATGAATCTTTGGGTACCCATCTTGAGATTTATCGACACTGTCAAATAGTAAGAAGTGTAAAAAAAGAAAAGGATTTTATATACATTCGAACTACTGTTGGTCATCTTTTTCTTTATCGAGAAATCGAAGGTGCTATTCAAAGGTTTTATCAGGACTGTGTCTGCTATGGTACCTAACCTAAGTCAGTTTAGGACCTCAAGGGCCTTTCCGATTCAACTCATCACTTTATTCGTAAAACACGGTCGAGAAGCTAGCGGTTTGAAACCTTGTAAAAGACAACCTTTTGGAATACTACTCAACGGAATAGGGAGATGCTTATGACAGAAAGGGCCGGTCTGGCCTTTCACAATAAAGTAATAGACGGGGCTGCTATTAAACGACTTATTAGTCGATTAATAGATCACTTCGGAATGGCATATACATCCCACATCCTAGATCAAGTAAAGACTTTGGGTTTCCAACACGCCACCGCTTCATCCATTTCATTAGGAATTGATGATCTTTTAACGGTACCGTCTAAGAGATGGCTAGTCCAGGATGCTGAACAACAAAGTTTGAGTTTGGAAAAAGACTATCAGTATGGGAATGTACACGTAGTAGAAAAATTACGCCAATCCATCGAGATCTGGTATGCTATAAGTGTATATTTGCGACAAGAAATGACTCCCCATTTTAGAATGACGGACCCCCGGAATCCAGTCCATATAATGTCTTTTTCGGGAGCTAGAGGAAATGCAACTCAAGTAAACCAATTAATAGGTATGAGAGGGCTGATGTCGGATCCACTAGGACAAATGATTGAGTTACCCATTCAAAGCAATTTCCGTGAAGGGCTCTCAGTAACAGAATATATCATTTCTAGCTATGGAGCCCGCAAAGGGGTTGTGGATACTGCTGTACGAACATCAGATGCTGGGTATCTTACGCGCAGACTTGTTGAAGTTGTTCAACATATTGTTGTACGTAGAACAGATTGTGGTACCACCCGAGGGCTTTCTCTAAGTCCTCGAATTGAGGCAAAAAGAAGGTTTACTCAAACATTAATCGGTCGTGTATTAGCAAACGATATTTATATGGGTCCGCGATGCATTGCGGTTCGAAATCAAGATATTGGGGTTGGCCTTGTCAATCAACTCAGAACCTTCCAAACAAAGCAAATATCTGTTAGAACTCCCCTTACTTGTAGGAGTACGTCTTGGATCTGTCGATTATGTTATGGTCGAAGTACTACTCACGGCGACTTAGTCGAATTAGGGGAAGCTGTAGGTATTCTTGCGGGTCAATCCATTGGAGAACCGGGGACTCAACTAACATTAAGAACCTTTCATACCGGTGGAGTATTCACAGGAGGTGCTGCAAAATATGTACGAGCCCCTTTCAACGGAACAATCAAATTCAATGAGGACTTGGTTCATCCCACACGGACACGCCATGGGCAGCCCGCTTTTCTATGTTATATAGATTTGTATTTAACTATTGAGAGTGAAGCTATTATACATAGCGTGCCTATTCCACCAAAAAGTTTTCTTTTAGTTCAAAACGATCAATATGTAGAATCAGAACAAGTAATTGCCGAGATTTGCGCGGGAACATCCACTTGTCTTTTTAAAGATAGAGTTCGAAAACATATTTATTCTGAATCATCGGGAGAAATGCACTGGAGTACCGACGTGTACCATGCACACAAATCTCCTTATAGTAATGTTCATATATTACCAAAAACAAGTCATTTATGGATATTATTAGGGGATTTATGTGGATCCGGTCCAGTTCTTTTTTCGATGTACAAGGATCAAGATCAAATGAGCAGTCATTCTCTTTCTGTCCAAGGCAGATATACGCCTAGCCTTTCCGTGAATAATGATCAATTGAGACACAAATTCTTTCCTTTGAGTCCTTATGACCAAAATGGGACAAGGGGGGGTAGGATCCCGATTCCTAATTATTCAGAACTGACTCGAAGTCTATCGACTGCTCTACTATATCCTGCTATTCTCCACGAGAATTTGGAGTTATTCGCGAAGAAGCGAAGAAATAGATTTCTCCTGCCATTCCAATCCATACATCGACGAAAAAACGAACGAATACTCTTTTCTGACATCTCGATTAAAAGACCCAGAAATTCTATTTTGCGTAGAAAGAGCATTCTTGCTTCTTTCGATGATCCTCGATACAAAATCAGTCTTTCGGGAATTGCGAAATATGGTGAGGTGTATTCAATCGTCAACAACGAGTATTTCATCCACGAGCGAGAAGTCGAAGACTTGGAGCCAGACGACAAGTGGGAAGACAAAGACACATGGGAGTTTTTCTTGAAAAATCTCGAAAAAAAGAAAAAGAAAAAAAAAGTTTTCGACTACTATGGAGGAGTCGAAGAATTGCAGCCAAAAGAACCAGGGAGGGTGAAGGTGGATCCGCTTTTTTTCATTCCCGAAGAAGTGTATATTTTATCCAAAAAAGATCCCTTAAGGGTACGGAACAATAGTATCATTGGAATAAATACAAAAATTACTTTAAAAAAAAGAAGCCGAGTAGGCGGATTGGTACGAGTGTATATACAAAAAGGAAAAGACGGTTGGATTAAAGTGAAAATCTTTTCTGGAGATATCTCTTTTACGGGGAAGATATCTAAAAGGAAGAAATCTAAAAGGAAGAGATCTAAAATATCTATAGCCAAAGACAAAGACAAAGACAAAGACATTGCCTTCTTGATACCACAAAAAAGAAGAAAAAAAAATTCTAACGAATTCAAAAAATCGAAAAATTGGATCTATGTCCAACAAATTAGACTTCAACCTACCAAGACAAAGTCTTTTTGTTGGTTTCGACCCTTAGTCACATATAAAGTAGCGGACGGTCTCAATTTCGCAAGACTTTTTCCTCCGGATCTATTGCAGGAAATGGATAATATACAATTTCAAGTTCGCAATTATATTCGCATTAGGGATGACAAGTTGATTCTAGGCCTTTCTGGCAGAAATCGATGGATTCCATTCGTTCGGACTTGTTTAGTCTTGAATTGGGACCAAGACAAAGAAGCTTCGTCTATCGAGGAGGCTCACACTTGCTTTGTGGAAGTAAGTACAAAGGGCCTGGTTCGAGATTTCCTAAGAATTCACTTAGGGAAATCCCAGATTGCGTATATGAGAAAAAGGAATGATCGGTCAGCTTCAGGATTGACCTCTGATAATGAGCTAGATCACACCAATAGAAATCCCTTTTCTTCCAGTTATCCCAAGGCAAGGATTCGACAATCACTTAGCCAAAACCAAGGAACTATTCGTACATTGTTGAATAGAAATAAGGAATGCCAATCTTTCCTAATTTTGTCATCATCTAATTGTTTTCGACTAGGCCCCTTCAACGATGTAAAATATCACAATCCGAAAAAAGAATCAATTCAAAGAGATACAGACCCTATAATTCCAATTAGGAATTTGTCAGGCCCTTTAGGAACAGTCCCTCCAATTGCGAATTGTGATGTATTTTACCATTTAATCACAAAGAATCGGATTTCGGTAATGAATTATTTGCAACTTGAAAAATTGAAACAGACCTTTCAAGTAATTCAATATTTTTTAATGGATGAAAACGGGAGAATCTATAAGTCCGATCCATATAGTAACATCTTTTTGAATCCATTCAATTTGAATTGGTATTTTCTACAGCATAATTATCATCAGAATTATCCTAATTATTGTGAAGAAACATCTACAATAATCAATCTTGGGCAGTTTCTTTTTGAAACTGTATGTATAGCCAAAAACGGACCACGCCTAAAATCGGGTCAAGTTTTCATTGTTCAAGTTGGCTATGTAATAATAAGATCAGGTAAGCCCTACTTGGCTATTCCAGGAGCAACCGTTCGTGGTCATTATGGACAAATCCTTTACGGGGGAGGTATACTAGTTACATTTATATATGAAAAATCAAGGTCTGCTGATATAACACAGGGTCTTCCAAAAGTAGAAGCGGTGCTCGAAGTGCGTTCAACGGATTCAATATCCATGAACCTAAAAGCGATAGGTGAGAGTTGGAACGAGTGTATAATAAGAAGTCTTGGAATTCCTTGGGGATTCTTGATTGGTGCCGAGCTAACATTAGCGCAAAGCTCTATTTCTTTGGTTAATGAAATTCAAAAGGTTTATCGATCCCAGGGAGTCCAGATACACAATAGGCATATAGAAATGATTGTACGCCAAATGACATCAAAAGTCTTGGTTTCAGAAGATGGGATGTCTAATGTTTTTTTACCCGGAGAACTTATTGGATTGTTACGAGCGAAACGGACGGGGCGTGCTTTGGAAGAGGGGGTCTGTTACCGCGCCATCTTATTGGGAATAACGAAAGCATCTCTGAATACTCAAAGTTTCATATCCGAAGCGAGTTTTCAAGAAACTGCTCGGGTTTTAGCAAAAGCCGCTCTCCGAGGTCGTATCGATTGGTTGAAAGGCCTGAAAGAGAACGTTGTTCTAGGGGAGCTGCTCCCCATTGGGACCGGATTCAAAGGATTAGTGCACCTCCCTTCAAGGCAACATAAGCCTCTTTCTCTGGAAACCAAAAGGAAGAGTTTATTCGACGGGAAAGTGAGGGATATTTTATTCCATCATAAAAAATTGGTTGATTCTTGCAGTTTGCAGTTCAAAGGGATACATCAAAAGAAAACAAAAAAAGAAAAGAATCCTTTATAGGATTTCATGATTCCTAAGAACAGATCAATTCATCCTTTGCACTATGGGCGGCGATTTGATAATAGTAAGAAACAAACAGAATAACGAATAGAAAGGAATGGCTTGAATCGTGCCGGCCAATCTTCGGTAGAAGAAAAGGTTCCATCGGAACAATTCTTTATTTCAGGTCAGGATACCGCGTCTTTTTTTCTTTGAAAAAAAAAAAAAAAGAAAGAAAGAGGAAATGGGGGGAGAAATGAAAAGAAGATATTGGAACATACGCTTGGAAGACATGGTGGCAGCAAGAGTTCTTCTTGGTCATAATATTAAGAAATGGAATCCTAGAATGGCGCCTTATATTTCTGCAAAGAGGAAAGATACTCATATTATAAATCTTTATAAAACCGCGCGCTTTTTATCAGAAACTTGTGATTTAGTTTTTGATGCAGCAAGTAAGGGAAAACAATTCTTAATTGTTGGTACCAAAAAAGAAGCAGCTAATTCAGTAGCACAGGCTGCAAGAACGGCTGGATGCCATTATGTTAATCAAAAATGGCTCGGCGGTATGTTAACAAATTGGTCCACTACAAAAAAGAGACTTCATAAGTTCAGGGACTTGATAAGGCAACAAGGGAGACTCTCCCGCCTTCCGAAAAGAGATGCAGCTATTTTGAAGAGACAATTGTCTCACTTGGAAAAATCTCTAGGCGGGGTGAAATATATGAGGAAATTACCCGATATTGTAATCATCCTTGATCAGCACGGCGAATTTACGGCCCTTCGAGAATGTCTTACTTTGGGAATTCCAACAATTGGTTTAATCGATACTGATTGTGAACCCGATCTCGTGGATCTCCCGATTCCAGCAAATGATGACAATTTCCTTTCAATCCGATTCATTCTTAACAAATTAATACTCGCAATTTGTAAGGGTCGTTCTAGCTCTATACGAACGATTACTAGTCGTCCATCGCACATAAAAGATAAAAAAAAAAGGAAACATAAAGAACAGAGACTCTTGTGCGATTGATTGGCATCCAAAATATACAAACAATTCAAGTAAGCAAGTCGAAAAAGAGATGATTGAATCAAAATAATTCCTTTTCAAGTTCTATTTTTGGCAGAGGGCAATATGAATATTCTATCATGTTCTATAAACACATTCATGGAGTTATTATACGATGTATCCGGTGTGGAAGTAGGTCAACATTTTTATTGGCAAATAGGGGGTTTCCAAGTCCACGGCCAAGTACTTATTACTTCTTGGGTTGTAATTGCGATCTTATTAGGTTCATCCATTCTAGCTGTTCGAAATCCGCAAACCATTCCGACGGATGTTCAGAATTTCTTCGAATATGTCCTTGAATTCATTCGAGACGTGAGCAAAACTCAGATTGGAGAAGAGTACGGCCCATGGGTTCCCTTTGTTGGAACTCTCTTTCTTTTTATTTTTGTTGCGAATTGGTCGGGGGCTCTTTTTCCTTGGAAAATCATACGGTTACCGCAGGGGGAGTTAGCCGCACCCACAAATGATATCAATACAACCGTTGCTTTAGCCTTACTCACGTCAGTGGCATATTTTTATGCAGGTCTTACTAAAAAAGGATTGGCTTATTTCAATAAATACATTCAACCGACTCCAATCCTTTTACCCATTAACATCTTAGAAGATTTTACAAAACCTTTATCACTTAGTTTTCGACTTTTCGGGAATATATTAGCTGATGAATTAGTCGTTGTTGTTCTTCTTTCTTTAGTACCTTTAGTGGTTCCTATACCTGTCATGTTCCTTGGATTATTTACAAGCGGTATTCAAGCTATTATTTTTGCAACTTTAGCTGCGGCGTACATAGGCGAATCCATCGAGGATCATCATTGACTTTTTGTGTTTCTGTTGATCTAATATAGAATCTTGTTGTTCGTGAAATCTAAAAAGGAAAAATCGTTAGTGGTAGTCTTAGGTAAACTAGAAAATTTGAGGTTCTAGTTGGTCTTGACTTTTTTTGTTTCTTTGTCTAGAATCTACTTGTTCGTGAAATCTAACAAGTAAAAAGCGTTAGTGGTAGGTTGAGTGAAACTAGAAAATTTGAGGTTCTAGTTTTGGGTTCCTTTTGTACTTTTCTGTAGGGGGATTCTCGAGATGTAATGTAATTCATCCCATTGAATTTACAGGTGAAAGGTTTTTCATCTCTATGGGATTAAAGGGATTAAATCCCAATTTATTTTGAAGGAATAAAGGAGATTCAGGAGATTATGGATCTTACTAAAAAGGACCTCTTATCTGAGTCTGAGAGGGAGATTATCGATATGAATCAAAATGACATCTTATCTGAGTCTGATATTATGGAGATTCGGGATATGCTGAGGAAGCAAAATGACATCTTATCTGATAGTGATATCAGTGAGATACTGAGGGAACAAATCAATCAAATGAAGAAAAAGGACCTCATATCTGATAGTGATATGAGGGAGATACTGAGGAAGCAAAATGACATCGTTTCTGATAGGGATATTAGGGATATGAGGGAGATACTGAGGAGGCAAAATGACATCGTTTCTGATAGGGATATTAGTGAGATGAGGGAGATACTGATGAATCCAAATGACACCTTATCTGATAGTGAGATGAGGGAGATACTGAGGAAGCAAAATGAACTTGTCGAATCAGATAGGGGTCTTAGTTCAGAACTTTCAGAAAGTTCTGAAACAGGAGGAGGTATGCAAGAACTAGTGGAATCAGAACTTTCTGAAACAGGAGGAGGTATGCAAGAACTAGTGGAATCAGAACTTTCTGAAACAGGAGGAGGTATGCAAGAACTAGTGGAGTGGGGTCTTCTTCAACAAAGGGAAGACATTCTTGAATTTCAAGAAATTGTTGAAATTCAACAAATTGATGAAATTCAACATTTTGATGAAATTCCTGAAACTCGAATAGAAATTCCTGAAAAAAAAATTCGGGAAGGAGGATTTGTTGTCAGAAACAATATTGGCTTTGTTGAAAAAGAGCTCATAGGATTTGGTGTCCGCCCACATCTATTTTTTGCGCAGGATCGACATCGACAGGAGATCCTCCACGGGAATGGAGAAAGGGTCGCTAAGTCCGAAAAAAGTAGCAAGTGGATTCGGGCTCACGGCAGTAGGAATGGAGAAAGGGTCGCTAAGTCCGAAAAAAGTAGCAATTGGAGTCGGGCTCACGGCAGTATGAAACAAAAAAAGAAATCTACTAGGATTGAAGCGGCTCAACAACAGAGCTATCATACATCTATCGGAGTTCCGACCCCTAGGATTGAAGCGGCTCAACAACAGAGCTATCATACATCTATCGGAGTTCCGACCCCAACTCCCCCACCCACAAGCAAAAGCCCTTTTTCCGAAAGCGTGGTCATTTTGATCTTCATCAAAATCGCGTGGATTTTTCTTTTTCAGGGAAAGAAATAAAACCATTCGCAGCGGTGCTTCGTTTGGTTTGAGAAAATGAAAAAGTCATCATTGGATGATTGTATCATTAACGATTTCTTTAATGTGGTGCGAGGAACTTATCATGAATCCACTGATTTCTGCCGCTTCTGTTATTGCTGCTGGGTTGGCCGTTGGGCTTGCTTCTATTGGACCTGGGATTGGGCAGGGGACTGCCGCGGGCCAAGCTGTAGAAGGTATCGCGAGACAGCCCGAAGCGGAGGGAAAAATACGAGGTACCTTATTACTGAGTCTGGCTTTTATGGAAGCTTTAACAATTTATGGGCTCGTTGTAGCATTAGCACTTTTATTTGCGAATCCCTTTGTTTAATCCTATTTTCATTTGAATCCTCTAATAGAAATCGAATCTAAAAAAACACGCATGTTTTTCCTATTTTATCGCCTCGGACTTGCTTGCTCCTTGCTTTTTCGAATTCTATAAAGACTTTATTCCTACAATTACTTATTCTTTTTCTTTGTGGGAACCCGTCAGGGGAAGGTTTGATTTTGAGGATGAGAAATTAGCATACTGACTCACTTCCTTCTTTCCCATTTTGAGTCCAATGGGAACTGGGGGGTATTGCAAAAAATGGAGTATTTCGCAATTGACGCGAAACCCGGTCCTTAATTCTAATAAGTTCAGTATCGCTCTTACCCCCCCCCAAAAAAAAAGAGATTTCTAATTTCTAAATCGAATTTTTTTGATCTTTAGAAATCAGTAAATAAAAGAAAAAAAGAATAAGAAATAGTAAAGTAATATAGAATAAAGTAATACAAAAAGAACTTTGTTCGATTTTTGAATCTATTTATAAAGGAGATATTTTATGAAAAATGTAACCGATTCTTTCGTTTCCTTGGGTCGCTGGCCATCTGCCGGGAGTTTCGGGTTGAATACCGATATTTTAGCAACAAATCCAATAAATCTAAGTGTAGTACTTGGTGTATTAATCTTTTTTGGAAAGGGAGTGTGTGTGAGTTGTTTATTTCAAGAATAGGCTGGATCCAACCAGCTGCACTTTTTTTCTTTCGTTATAACTAGTAAAGGGGTGCACGATCCCGCGAATTACTTATGACTAAACTAAAAAGGTATATTTAAGAACCTCAGCATTTCGCGATTCGTTAGTAAATAAACTTTGATTCTCTATCAACCAATAACGTCGGACCATTAACATGGTTAAAGCTAAA